AATAAAGTAAGCTAAATTTAAGCTATTGGGTTCATACCCCAAATATGATTTTAAAATCCTTTATTAATTTTTTTTAATAAAGCAATAATTTGAATTATTATTATTACAATTTTTATTTCTTTTTCTTCAAACTCTTGATTTATTTATTGATTAATAATAGAAATAAATATAATAGCATTTATTCCTATTATAAATAAATATAAACAAAAAAATTTAAATGCTATAATTACATATTTTGTAATTCAAGCTTTTTCATCTTCTTTATTTTTCATTTCAGCATTTCAATACAACTTACTTCAAAATGACTTTTTTATTTTTTTAATTAATATTTCAATTCTTATTAAACTAGGAATAATTCCTTTTCATTTTTGAATAATCTCAATTAGAGAAATAATAAATTTTAATTCTATTTTAATTTTATTAACAATTCAAAAAATTATTCCTTTATTAATTTTTGAAAAATTTATAAATAATTTTATAATTCCTTTATTTTCAATATCTTCATTATTTGCATCAATTTTAGCAATAAAATTTAAAATAATTAAAAAAATTTTAATTTTTTCTTCAATTTCTCATCAAGGATGAATTTTATGTCTTATTGCAAAAAATTTTAATTTTTGAATAACCTATATATTATTATATTTCATAATTATTTTTAACATTATTAATTTTTGTAAAAAAAATAAATTTAATTTTTTAATTGATTTTTTAAAAAAAAAAATTAAACCTGAAATTAAAATTAAAATATCAATAATAATAATATCATTAGGAGGAATACCTCCTTTTTTAGGATTTTTCATAAAAATTATTTCAATTTATTTATTAATAAAAATAAATTTAATTTGTATTATTATTCTTATTACTTCTTCATTAATTAATTTATTTTTTTATATACGGATAATTATTCCTATTTTTTTCATTAATATAAAATTTTTCACATGAAATAATTTAGTTATTAAAAATAATTTTTTTATAAATATAAATTACATTATTTTAATTACTTTAATATATATATATATATAAGATTTTAAGTTAACTTAAACTATTTACCTTCAAAGTAAAAATTATTTATATAATAAATCTTAATAGTAAAAGAACTAGTTTCATAAATAAATTTACAATTTATCGCCTAATTTTCAGCCATTTTACCGCGATGAATATACTCAACTAATCATAAAGACATTGGGACAATATATTTGATTTTTGGTGCATGAGCAGGGATATTAGGATTAAGAATAAGAATATTAATTCGACTTGAATTAGGACAACCTGGAAGAATAATTGGAAATGATCAAATTTATAATGTTATTGTTACAGCACATGCATTTATTATAATTTTTTTTATAGTAATACCTATTATAATTGGCGGATTTGGTAATTGACTTATTCCTATTATATTAGGCGCTCCCGATATAGCATTTCCACGAATAAATAATATAAGATTTTGACTTTTACCTCCTTCATTATTTTTATTAATTAATTCCTCTTTAGTTGAAACAGGAGCAGGAACTGGATGAACCGTTTATCCTCCTTTATCATCAAACTTATCTCATTATGGCCCTTCAGTAGATTTAGCTATTTTTTCACTTCACTTAGCCGGAGCATCATCAATTTTAGGAGCAATTAATTTTATTACAACTATTTTAAATATACGATCAATTGGAATAACCATAGAACGAATTCCATTATTTGTATGATCTGTATTAATTACTGCTATTCTTTTATTATTATCATTACCTGTATTAGCAGGTGCTATTACAATATTATTGACAGATCGTAATTTTAATACCTCATTCTTTGATCCTTCAGGAGGAGGAGACCCAATTTTATATCAACACTTATTTTGATTTTTTGGCCATCCTGAGGTATACATTTTAATTCTTCCAGGTTTTGGAATAATTTCTCAAATTATTTGTTATAACACAGGAAAAAAAGAACCATTTGGAAATTTAGGAATAATTTATGCTATAGCAGCAATTGGACTATTAGGATTTATTGTATGAGCACATCATATATTTACAGTTGGCATAGATGTAGACACACGAGCTTACTTTACATCAGCAACCATAATTATTGCTGTTCCTACAGGAATTAAAATTTTTAGATGATTAGCAACATTACATGGCTCTTACATTAAATTTAATTCTTCTATTTTATGAGCTTTAGGATTTGTTTTTTTATTTACTGTAGGAGGATTAACAGGAATTATATTAGCAAATTCATCAATCGATATTATTTTACATGATACTTATTACGTAGTAGCACATTTTCACTACGTATTATCAATAGGGGCAGTTTTTGCTATTATAGGAGCAATTGTTCATTGATTTCCTATATTTTTTGGGTTAAATTTAAATTCTAATTTAACAAAAACACAATTTATTATTACTTTTATCGGAGTTAATTTAACATTTTTTCCTCAACATTTTTTAGGCCTTGCTGGAATGCCTCGACGATATTCAGATTATCCAGATTTTTTTTCTAAATGAAATTTTATCTCTTCTTTAGGATCTATAATTTCTTTAGTTGGAACAATTATATTAATTATTATTATTTGATTAAGAATTGAAGAAAAAAAAATAATTAATTTTTCTAACTTTATAAATTCATCTATTGAATGAATACTTAACTTTCCTCCATCAGAACACTCTTTTAATCAAAATAACATTATTATTAAATAAACTAATGATAACTTGATCACAATTATCTTTTTCAGATATAAATTCACCTATTATAGAACAAATAGTTTTTTTTCATGATTATTCAATAATAATTATTTTAATTATTACAATTCTTACTATTTACATAATTATTAACATTATAATAAACAAATTTATTAGTCGTTCTATAATAGAAGGACAAGAAATTGAAATTATTTGAACAATCATCCCAGCAATTACTTTAATTTTTATTGCAATCCCATCATTATACTTATTATATTTAACAGATGAAACATTTAATTCTCAGATTTCTATTAAAATTTTAGGTCATCAATGATATTGATCTTATGAATACTCAGATTTTAATAAAGAATTTGATTCATTCATAATTCCAAACACAGAAATAGAAATAAAATCATTTCGATTATTAGATACAGACAATAACTTAATCATTCCTATTAATACTAATATTAAATATTTAATTTCATCAATAGATGTAATTCACTCATGAACTATTCCATCATTAGGAATAAAAATAGATGCAATCCCAGGACGACTAAATCAAACTTTTTCAATTTCAAATCGACCCGGAATATTTTATGGACAATGTTCTGAAATTTGTGGTGCTAACCATAGATTTATACCTATTTCTTTAGAATTAACATCTATATCAAATTTTATTAATTTCATTAATTCTTCATTGAATGGCTGATAAAAGTAATGGTCTCTTAAACCAAATTATAGTTAATTTTAACTTTCAATGAAAAAACTAGTTAAATATATAAATAACAAAAGAATGTCATTCTTTAGTAACTTATTAAGTGTTTTTTAATTCCTCAAATTTTTCCTATAAATTGAATAATTTTATCTTTAATTATAATATTAATAATATTAATAACAACAATAATTTTTTATTTTTTAAATTATAATTATAAAAATACATTTAAAATAAAAAACAAAAAAATAAATTTTAATTATAAATTTTAATGATATATAATTTATTTTCAATTTTTGATCCTTCAACATCTCAAAATTTTAATATAAATTGAATAAGCTTATTAATTTGAATAATAATTCTTCCATGAAATTTTTGAGTTACTTCTTCTTTTTTTCTAATTTCTTGAAAAATTCTGGTAAACAAATTTTTTCAAGAAATTAGAAATAATTTAAAATTATTTAAACTTAAAAGATGTTTAATTATTTTATCAATATTTATTTTTATTATAATAAGAAATTGTTTAGGATTAATACCTTACGTATTTACTTCTTCAAGACATTTAGTATTTACTATATTTTTTGCTTTTCCTTTTTGAATAACTTTTATTTTATTTACTTTAATTCAAAAATTTAATATAATAATAGCCCATTTAGTACCAATAGGTTCACCTATAATATTAAGATTTTTTATAGTAATTATTGAAACTGTAAGAAATTTAATTCGTCCTATTACACTTTCTGTTCGTTTAACTGCTAATATAATTAGAGGACATCTCTTAATTCATTTACTTTCTTCAATTTCAATTTACTCAAAGTTAATATTTATAATAAGAATTCCTATTATAATAACTCTTTTAATTTTAGAAACAGCCGTTGCTTTTATTCAAGCTTTTGTATTCGCCATTTTAATTAGTTTATACATTAATGAAAGATAAAAACTTATGATATTTCATCCTTTTCATTTAGTAGAAAAAAGACCATGACCTTTAACAAGATCAATTTCTGCGCTTTCTTTAACCATAGGATTCGTTAGCTATTTTCAAAATTTAAACTTTTTTTTATTAATATTAGCTATTTTAATAATTATAATTTCATCCTTTCAATGATGACGCGATATTTCACGAGAAGGTTCTTTTCAAGGATTTCATACACACTGAGTATTAAATGGTTTAAAAATAGGTATAATCTTATTTATTTTATCTGAAGTTTTTTTTTTTATTTCTTTTTTTTGAGCATTTTTTCATAGAAGACTTTCCCCAAATATTGAAATTGGAAGACAATGACCTCCTTGTAATATTTTTCCTTTTAATCCTTTTGAAATTCCTTTATTAAATTCAACAATTTTAATTTCATCAGGAATTACCATTACTTGAAGACATCATTCAATTATAAATGAAAATTATAATTCAGCTTTAAATTCTTTATTAATTACAATTATATTAGGTTTATTGTTTACAATATTTCAAGGATTTGAATATTTTCAAGCACAATTTAGAATTTCTGATGGCATTTTTGGTTCAACTTTTTTTATAACTACAGGATTTCATGGATTCCATGTCTTAATTGGGTCTATTTTTCTTTTAGTTTCTTATTTTCGAATTAAAAATCAACTTATTTCATCAAATCACTTTTTTGGATTTGAAGCTTCAGCATGATATTGACATTTTGTTGATGTCGTATGGTTATTTCTTTTTACATTTATGTATTGATGAATTTATTATTTAATTAGTATAAATAAGTACATTTAACTTCCAATTAAATAGTTTTTAATAAAAAAAAATTAAATAATTTTTTATTTATTTATTAGTTTAATAATTATTTTAAGTTTGCTTTTCTTTTTATTTTTTTCTTTGGGCTTTCAGGGGAAAAAAGCCAAAGAAAAAAATTCTCCTTTTGAATGTGGATTTGATCCATTTTCTTTATCTCGTGTACCTTTTTCATTAAAATTTTTTTTTATTGGTATTGTTTTTTTAATTTTTGATGTAGAAATTGTAGTAATTTTGCCTTTTCCTTTAATAATAATAATAAAAAGTTTAAATTTTACATTTTCATTTATAATTATTAATATCATAATTTTAATAGGACTTTTATACGAATTAAACTATAGAATACTTGATTGAATAAAATAATTTAAGAAAAGTATTTAAAATAATATAAATTCTAATTTGCATTTAGAAATTGGGTAACCCTTTTCTGTTAAAATAAAGCGATGTAATTGCGTTCAGTTTCGGCCTGAATTTAGAAATTTTCTATTTTTTAATAGAAGCCAAATAGAGGCATTTCACTGTTAATGAATTAATTGATTATTCCTATTAAAAGATTAACTATTTAGGCTTCTAACCTAATAATAATGAATAACTTCATTTAATCTTTATTTAAATAGTGTAATAAATAAAACACATAACTTTTTCATTGTTAAAATCCTTTTGGTTTAAATTAATTACAAAAAATGATGCAAATAAAGTTGTTTATCTTAATAATTAAATTATAATATTCCTTTCGTACTAATTAAAATTTAATAATTATTAAGATAGAATCCAACCTAATTTTCATCGGTCTAAACTTAAATTATATAAAAGTTTTATTAAAATATTTTTAAAAAATATTTAATTAATTACAAAAAATGATGCAAATAAAATTAAAAAAAAGAAAAAAAATAAAATAAATTAAAAATAGAAAAATAATACTTTGAGGAAGAATAGTTTTTCATGCTATTATTATTAATTGATCATATCGAAATCGTGTGTATGTTCCTCGCATTATAATAATTATTAATATTAACATTAAAGTAAAAATTTGACTTATTATTCTAAAACCTAAAAATAAATAATTGGTTAAATATCTAATAATCATAATATTCCCATACTCAGATATAAAAATAATAGCAAATAATCATGAGCCATATTCAATATTAAAACCTGACACTAATTCAGATTCTCCTTCAGCTAAATCAAATGGTACCCGATTTAATTCAGCTAAAATTGAAATAAATCAAATAATAAACACAGGATAAAAGCTAAAAATTAAAGGATAATAATTTTGAATTTTTAAAAAATAAAATAAATTAAATCTTTGTGGCAAAATTGATATTGAAATTAAAATTAATGCTATTCTTACTTCATATGAAATTACTTGTGCAAAACCTCGATAAGATCCAATAAGTGAATATTTAGAATTAGAAGCTCATCCTCTAAAAAGAATTGTATAACTTCTTATTCTTGAAATACAAAGAAAAAAAACAATTCTTATTATTAAATTTATAGCATTATTAGGAAAATAAAAAATTATTCATAATAAAATTATTATTAAAATTATAAAAATTGGTGAAATAATTTGAAGTTGTTTATTTATATAAAACATTTTATTTATTTCTTTTCTAAAAAGTTTTACTGCATCACTAAAAGGTTGGAATAATCCTAAAATTCCTGTTTTATTTGGACCCTTTCGTAAATGGCAATATCCTAAAAATTTTCGTTCTATTAAAGTAAAAAAAGCGATTCTCAATAAAACTATTAAAATTAATATTAAAAAATAAATTAAATTTAAAATTATTAAAGGAAATTTTCATAAAGGAAGCTTAAATTCCTCACATTTTTCTGTCACTTTAATTAATTACAAAAAATGATGCAAATAAAGTTGTTTATCCTAATAATTAGATTATAATATTCCTTTCGTACTAATTAAAATTTAATAATTATTAAGATAGAATCCAACCTGATTCTCATCGGTCTAAACTCAGATCATGTAGGAATTTAAAAGTTGAACAAACTTCTTTTTTTAACTTCTTCATTAAAATAGTATCCTAATCCAACATCGAGGTCGCAAACTTTTTTGTCAATATGATCTATCAAAAAATATAACGCTGTTATCCCTAGAGTATTTTTCATATTATCATTAATAATGGGTCATATTAAATTAAAAAAGTTTTTAATGTTTTTTAACCGCCCCAGTTAAAATTTAATTAATACAAAAAAATATTAATCAAATTTATAAATTCTTAGGGTCTTCTTGTCTTTAATTTTTATAATTGTTTCTGCACAAATTAAAAAAAGTTTAATTTTTAATAAAAAAAAAGTTATTCTCTGGAATTCCATTCTCTTAGCATTCAATTAAAATCTTATTTCAATACCTTTGTATAGTCAAAATACTACAGCAATTTAAAATTTTCATTGAGCAGGATTTGCATTTATTATTTTTTTTTCTAAATGCGTTGTTTTTAATAAACAGTCAGAAAATATTTTTGCCTAATTCTTTTTAATTAAATTAAAATTAATTTTTATTTGATTTATTTAAATAAATTAATTATTTAGCTTTTACTAATATTTTCATTTTTATATAAATTTTATATTAAAATTATTATTAAAAATAAAATTGTATTATTAATTTGTAAAGATTTATTTATAAAAATAACTAGGAAAATGTTAATCCTTTAAAATATTTAATTAAAAAATTAAATTTAATAAATTTTAGTTTATCCCAAAATTTTTTCTTTGTAAATTTTTATAATAAAATTTATTACAAAGCAATATAAAATTAATTTTTAAAACTAGATATAATATTTTTTGAATAGAATTTCACCTCTAAAATTTATTTTATTTTAATATTACAATATTAAAAATTTTAGATTTTAGATCAAAACATTTCGAGAAAAATAAAATTTTATTTTATTTTGAAAACCCCTTATGCAAAAGGTATATTAATTTTTCTTTTTAATTAAATTAAAATATCCTTTTCAGTTAATTGTAAAAAATTAAATAATTATTTTAGATTTGGCATATTTAAATTAATTTTATATAATTATTATTTTAAAAAAACGGTATTTAATACAAATTTTCATTGTAAGTGAAACATCTAATGATTTCATTTTTTAAAACACTTTCCAGTATTTTAACTTTGTTACGACTTATCTTAATAAAGAGTGACGGGCGATATGTACATATTTTAGAGCTTGATTCAAATTAACATTTTATTTTAATTTTACTTTCAAATCCTAAAACTAATTTTAAAATTTATAATCTCTTAAAAGAAATGTAATTCACTTCATCCTTAAATTTTTACTGCACCTTGACTTAATTTTTTTTAATTTTTATAAATTTTATTAATTAAAGTTAATAATTAATTACATAGTGGTATACAAATTGAATTGACAAATTTAAGTAAGATTTAGGTGTTTTATCCATTAAAGAGCAAATTCCTCTGAAAAGCTTAAAATACCGCCATAATTTTTTGCTTTCATAATTAATATTTACTTACAATTTATAGCTCTTTAATAATAGGGTATCTAATCCTAGTTTATTATAAGAATTTTAATTTTATATTAAAATTTTAATTAAAAAAAAATTTCACCTTTATTTTTAATAAATTTATTATAATAAATTTTAAATTTTATTAAAAAAAGAAACTTTCTATTTGTTTAACCGCTGCTGCTGGCACAAATTTAGCTAGAAATTAATACCAATTCTTAATAATTTTTAATTATTAAACAAAATAAATTTTCTACTAATTTTTTTTTTAAAAAATTGTATAAAAAAATTGGAAGTTTTTTCTTTTAAACCAAATTTAATTTTGGCTAAAATAATTATTTTTAATTTTTAAAAGCCGTAAAATGGAATTTTTTCAAAACTCGTGTCTATCGGTTATCTGGATATATAAAAGGAAGTGGTATGCTAGAATTTAATGGACAAATCTCGCTTATTTTAGAATAGGACCTATAATTTGAGCAAAATGTAACCATCTTTTTTTTTTCCGAATTTATTAATTTGTAGATGTGTACATGACTTAGTATGACCCTTTGTTACTCTCCTATGGGTCAATAAATGAGACAGCCGGTCGTCGACCCTTATTTTAAATAGATGTAATTATATCTTGCGATAGTAAAATGCCTGAATAAAGGATTATCTTGATAGGATAAATTATGTATAAATTACTTTTACTAATTAATTTAATTAACTTTAATAAATTTAATTATTTTTTAAAAATTCAAAATTTTTTGTGATAACACTCAAAGTTATTTGCATCATTTTTTGTAATTAAAAAGTTTCAATTACATTAAATTAAAGTGTTTTTAATTACTTTATTTTTACATTTTCAGTGTAATGTTTTAATTAAACTATAAAAACATAAAAATATTAAAATTATTAAAATAATTATTCCTATTATAAATTCAAATTTATTTAATATTTTTAATAATTTAATTTTATAATTATTTATAATTATTTTTTTTATTCCTAATGGTCCAGCAATTTCCATTCATGTTCTATCATTAACTCTTATTTGTAAAAATTTTTTATTATTATTTAATAAAATAAAACTTGTTAAATTTCTTAAAAATCATATTTTTATAAAAAAATCCAATTTTATTAAATACAAATTATTATTTATTTCTAATCTTAACTTATAAATAATTATACAAAAAAAAATTATTAATAATATTATAAGTTTTTGTTGAAAAGATAAAAAAGTTACTGAATTTTCTGAAACAATTATTCATCTCATTAAATTTCTTATTATAATTAAATTTAATGATAAAATTAAAATTGGGTATTTTATAAAAATATTAAAATGATTTAATAATATTTTATTGAATAAAGTTCCTTTAAATAAAATTATATATCTTAAACGAAAGTTATATATAAAAGTAAATAAAATTCCACTTGTGAATAATAATATTTCAATTAAATTATTATTTTTAAAAAAAAAAAATTCCATAATAATATCCTTGGAATAAAAGCCTCCAATAAATGGAAATCCTATTAAAGAAAGTATTCCAATTATTATACATCTTAAAATTGTAGGTCTAAATTTAAAAAAATTTGAAAGAAATCGAATATCTTGATTACCTCTTAAATTATGAATTACAAAACCTGCACACAAAAATAACATTGATTTAAAAATAGCATGGATAATTAAATGTAAAAAAGCTAAATATGTAAATCCTAAAGATAATGTTGTTATTATAATAGATAATTGACTTAAAGTAGAAAAAGCAATAATTTTTTTTAAATCATTTTCAAAAAAAGCATTAATACCTGACATAATTATTGTTATTAAAGAAATTTTTAATAAAAATCTCCTAAAAATATTAGAAGTAAATAATAAATTAAACCGAATAAGTAAATAAACTCCAGCAGTAACTAAAGTCGACGAATGAACTAAAGCAGAAACTGGAGTTGGAGCAGCTATTGCTGCAGGTAATCAAGCTGAAAATGGAATTTGTGCTCTTTTTGTTATTCCAGCAATTATAATTATTAAACCTCATATTAATTCGAATTCTTTAAAAGAAATTAGTTCAAATGTATTAAAATTAATTGCAAAAATAATTATTATAATAATTATTACATCTCCAATTCGATTACTAATAATTGTTATTATTCCTGAATTATATGAATTAACTCTTTGATAATAAATTACTAAACAATAAGATACTAAACCTAGTCTATCTCAGCCTAAAATTAATATAAATGCATTAGGTATTAAAATTAATAATAATATAGATAAAATAAACAGTAAAACTATTCAACAAAATGAAATTTTATTTCGGTCTATATTTATATAACTAAAGCTATACCATAAAACTATACTTGAAATAAATAAAACAACAAAAGAAAATATACATCTTATTCAATCTAATAAAATATAAAATTTATATTCATAACTTAAAATTGTTATTAAATTATATTCAATAATAATTATTGTATTGTTATAAAATAAAAATAATAAACAAATTAAAAATAATAAAGAAAAATAAAATAATATTATAAATCAATTAATAAAAATTGTTTAATGAAATTTTCATCTATAAATCCACAATTTATAATTTTTTTTTAAACTAATTAAACTTTCTATAATCATTTTATAAAAAAATTAGATTTTATAAATCATAAAATTATAGGAGTTATATGAAGAAATAATAAATAATATTCACGAACAAAAATTATATTATTTCTAAAAAAAAATCAATTCTTACCATGATTAATATAGCTATATATATACATAGAATAACAAGCACTTATAAAAATAAGTAATATTATAGGTAATATTAATATTATTCTAAATTTTATTAATCTTAACCCTAAAAATAATTCCCCAAATAAATTTATAGTTATAGGAGCTGACATATTAATAATTCTAAATAAAAATCACCATAAAGTTAAATTAGGGAAAATTAAAATTATTCCTTTAATTATAAAAATATTTCGAGTATAAAATCGTTCATAAATTATATTTCTTAAACAAAAAAGTCCAGATCTACATAACCCATGACCAATTATTATAAGCAATATTCCATATGATCCATGTAAATAAAATGTTAAACTACCTCTTAAAGCAATTCCTATATGAGATACTGAAGAGTAAGCAATTAAAGATTTAATATCAGTTTGAAATAAACAATAAATTCTAATTATAATTGCTCCTCATAATGAAATTACAATAAATGTATAATTATAATTTATTAAATCAATAAAAAAAAACCCTTTAAATCGATATAATCCATAAAATCCTAATTTTAATAAAACCCCAGCTAAAATTATAGATCCTGCTACTGGAGCTTCTACATGAGCCTTAGGTAATCATAAATGTAACAAAAACATTGGAATTTTTACTAAAAAACCTAAAATCATTAAAAAAAAAAAAAAACCTATTTGATTTATTAATCATTCATTGTAAATAATTATTAATGAAGTTTTATTAATAAGTATTAATACAAGCAAAGGTAATGAACCTAATACCGTATATATTAATATATAAAATCCGGCTTGGATTCGCTCAGGTTGTGAACCTCATCCTATAATTATTAAAATAATAGGAAATAAAACTGATTCAAAAAATAAATAAAATAGTAATAAGTTATTTAATGAAAAACAGAAAAATAACAAATTTATTATAATTAAAATATAAAAATTATAAATTTTATTGTAATAAATATTATTAAATCGTCTTGCTATAATTATTAAAAAAGTAATTCAAATTGTTAAATTAATTATTATTAATCTTATAAGATCAAAATATATAAAATTTATAATTATTTCAGCATTGGTTATTAAAGTTTTAAAAATTAATAAAATTATTAAAATTATTAAATAAATTATATTTTGATAAGGATTTATAAAAATATTTAAACATAAAATTAAAATTATAGGAAAATATATTATTAACATTTAATTAAACTTATTATTTTTACTAATTCATTACCATAAAAAAAACTTATTATTACTAACAATCTCAAAGCTAAACCAGCTTCACAAACAATTCTAATTAGAAAAATAAAAATTCCTAAAATATTAAATATACAAAAATAAACGCAAATTATTAATAATAATCTTATATAAATAAATTCAATTCTTAATAAAATTATTATTAAGTAATAGCGATTAAAAAATAAAACATAAATGCCAATTATATATAATACAGTTACTAAAAATAACATAAGTTATACTAAAATAATTTAATTTAAAATGTTGATTTTGTAAATCAATTTTGGACTTCCTTTTAGTATCAGAAAAGATTTTATCTCAACAAATCTCCAAAATTTGTATACTAATTACTATATTATTTTCTGAAATTAATTTTGTTATAATTTTATCTATTGTTTGTATTTCATTTTTTCATCCAATTATAATATTATTATCATTAATTTTATTAACATTATTTTTAGCAATAGTTTTTTATCATTGTTATCAATTTTCTATTATATCATTAATAATAATTTTAATTATTTTAGGAGGAATATTAATTGTCTTCATATATATAATTAGATTGTGTCCTAACAAAAAAATAAAATTTAATAAAAAATTAAGAGTCACTTTTGTATTTCTATTATTAACAACTTCAAATAAAATACTTATAATAAAATTAGATTTAGTTTATATTAACAAAATTTACTTAGTAAATTTTGTTAATATAATTATTGTTATAATAATTTTTCTTATTTTAATATTAATAATTATTGCAAAAAATTTAAATTGAATTAATTCTCCTATTAAAAAATTTATTTAAACTTATGTTAAAATTAATAAATCCTTTAATTAATTTACCTACTCCTTCTAACATTTCATATATATGAAATTTTGGTTCATTATTAGGAATTTGTTTAATAACTCAAATTATAACAGGATTATTTCTAGCAATAAATTTCTCAAGAGATATTACTACTGCTTTTTATATAATTTCTCATATTCAACGGGATGTAAATAACGGTTGATTAATTCGTTCAATTCATGCAAATGGGGCATCAATTTTTTTTATTTTTATATACATCCACGTAGCACGCGGAATTTATTACTCTTCTTTTTTTTTTAAAAAAGTATGAATATCTGGAATTTTAATTATATTTATTTTAATAGCAACAGCATTTTTAGGATACATTTTACCTTGAGGACAAATATCTTTTTGAGGAGCAACCGTAATTACAAACTTAATTTCAGCTATTCCTTATATTGGAAATTCAATTACTTATTGAATTTGAGGAGGATTCTCAGTAGATAATAATACATTAATTCGATTTTTTACTTTACATTTTCTTCTTCCTTTTATTTTGTTATTACTTGCAATAACTCACATTATATTAATTCATGAAAAAGGATCAAGAAATCCTTTAGGCATTTCAATAAATATAGATAAAATTCCATTTCATCCTTATTTTACAATTAAAGATTTACTAGGAGTTTCTATAGTTATTATGCTATTTATTTATTCAATTATTATTAATCCATATGGATTTATAGATGCAGAAAATTTTAATATTGCTAATCCTATAATTACTCCTCCCCATATTCAACCTGAATGATATTTTCTTTTTGCTTATGCCATTTTACGATCAATTCCTAATAAGTTAGGAGGAGTAATTGCATTAATAATATCAATTATTATTATTTTTAGATTTTCATTTTCAATAAATAATAAAATGTCTTCTTTTTATTTTAATATTTCATATAAAATTTTATTTTGAATTTTAATTAATTGTTTTATTATATTAACCTATTTAGGAGCTATACCTATTGAATATCCTTTTGATTTAATAAGAAAAATTGTAACAATAATTTACTTTTTAATTTTTATTATAATTCCTATTTTATAAGACTTTTTAACTATATTAAGTATGTATTTTGAAAATATAAAAAAGAATGTTTCTAAAAGTCTAATTTATATTTCAACTGAAATAATTCATAAATAAATTCTAAATTTATTGCATTTTTTCTGCCAAGTTGAATAAAATAAAAAAATTTTTTAAAAGCCGTAAAATGGAATTTTTTCAAAACTCGTGTCTATCGGTTATCTGGATATATAAAAGGAAGTGGTATGCTAGAATTTAATGGACAAATCTCGCTTATTTTAGAATAGGACCTATAATTTGAGCAAAATGTAACCATCTTTTTTTTTTTCCGAATTTATTAATTTGTAGATGTGTACATGACTTAGTATGACCCTTTGTTACTCTCCTATGGGTCAATAAATGAGACAGCCGGTCGTCGACCCTTATTTTAAATAGATGTAATTATATCTTGCGATAGAAAATCTTATTGAAATTAAACTGCAAATTTAAATTTGATAAAAACTTATCTAAGATTTTAA